GCCCGAAATCCAGCCTTGGTGGGCTTCCCCCAAGGTGACACCGAAGGTCTACCTCCTTTCGTGCGCCCCTCACCTCCCCCATGAGGATGATCCACTGGATTCATTGCAACACCACGAACAATGGGGCGTCTGCCTAACCACCGGCTTTGTCCAGCTTTTCTAAGCTTACGTGCACCATGGTTGGGATTGAAAACTATACCAATAGTAGCTCGGCATCGGGAATCAATGAGTTTTTCAACACCCGAAGGTAGCGGCACAAGCCTTTAAGAGAGTGTAGGGGGTGCTGGTTCCTTCATTATTTTAGCAAAAGTTCCTGCGGCTCGAGCCAGCTTTGCGCCTTGACCTGGATTACATTCAATATCATGTACCCATGTTCCTATACGTATATCGGCTAATGGTATGCAATTTCCTATTTGAGAATTTAGATCAAGTATCTCGTATCTATAAGCAGGGGGGCGTGGCCAAGAAGCAACCAGCTGACTGCCCCCTTCCACTCGGCTGCTTTTCTTCGCTGTGTGAACAAGGTCTTAGTATGTATGGGCATTCTGGGCGGGTCGCAATAAGTCGCTGGTCGAAGGTTTAGACCAATCGCAATTCATCACCATCTTGCCCGCTTCCAATTGATGACTGGCTATTATATAAGTGTTGACCTAAGCCCCTGTGCTGGGGCTCGGCTCCCGAACCGTACGTGAGCTGCCTCGTACGGCTCTTCCTAAGAACTTGAAGCCCCCTCTCTCTAAATAGAAAAAAAAATGCATTTACAAGACAAAAAACACTTTTTCAAAAAGCCTTCGCCCTCCTATTCAACGGGCTATTAGAGAAGCAGCTTCGTTCCTTGACTTCTTTGCTCAGTCAAGCTTCCTTGTTCCTTAGTGTAGTCTCGGTCCATAGTTTAAGACTCCGTTCCTTATAGCCTAGTCTATATCCACAGCTGACGTGACTCCGTACCGACGCCTTTCCCTTTGTAGACGGCTAAGTGACTTCGTAACCTTAACGTACTTTCTTTCTTACTGTAGCATAGGCCTTCGTCGGGCTTTCGTCCCTTCGCCTATAGGCGGCAGCTTGGCTTCGCTATCGCTCATGACTTGGTATAGAGCCGTGTAGTGGTCGGCCTTCCCACCAGAATGCCTCTGTAGTCGTAGTCTTGTAGTCGGCATTCCCCAGAATGCCTATGATATAGTGGTCGGCCTTTACTTTTCTGAGAAGCCCTTTACGACTATAAAGGACAGGGGGTTGTTCACCTTTGGAAACTTAGCTACTTAAGTACTACTCATAAAGTAAAGGCGAACGGGGCTCCCAGGCCGGGACGTCTGGCAGAATGCTTGGCCTCCTGCGCTGGAAGCGACACCCGAAGGGTGAGCTTCTGGCGGTTAGCTTCTAGCACTAGATAATAGGCATTAGGCATTCTGAGCTGGAAGGAGGCAAGCAAATGAAGGGAGGCATTACGGGCCGACTACAAGAAGCAAAGCTTCGTAGACTCGACAAGTCGCTTATAGAATGCCGACCACTACATAAGCCGCTGGCGGAGAAAGCTCTTCGAGCTTCCCTTCATTCGTTGCTAAGCCAAGGTCCCAGGTCTCCGAGTCAGCCCGCGCTTTTTCGAAGAATCCTGCACCCATGGGCATACGGCCTGGCAGGCCTTCCCTTTCCGCCGGAGCTTCATGGGCGTTGCCCCGTTCCCCAATCAGATGTTTGGATGTGAGCTATACTCCGCGAGGAGCCAAACGGGCGTATGGCCTTGCCATTTGACCTCTCTTCCCGTGTGACTAGGAATGCTCAGTGACAACCTCTCAATTGTCACCGCCTGGCCTCTCTTGCTACCACGGTAGCACCTAGTGTGGTCAGCACCAATCGTGTTCGGGCAACGAAGCTTACACTCATTCACATTGGTTCATCCTGCTATGCCCCGGGCCTTTTGCTCTTCTAACGGTAAAAGGTGGCCGGCCATTCGTCAAGGCCCAGGAATCCGCTGGACATCTCAGCGGCGGGATTTGATACCCGCATCCGATCGAAGTTCCATTTGAGTGCCCCCCTAACATAAAGGAGAGCTCTTTCTAGGTGGGTCGCTTTGCGCAAGACATTGCTTAGGACCAACGGGTCACACGACAGGTGCACGATCGACTTTGCACGTTCCATCCTTCGGCCCTTCGCCTATCGGCTTGGCAGGCAAGCTACCTTGATCCGTCTTCGGCTTCGATTCGTTATGCTCAGCAGCTCCAACAAGCCCTAAAGTCTCTTGCCGCCTAAAACTCTGCCAAGAAAGCGCTGCTTTACGTTTGATCCTATGTGCCCAAAGAATACTATGCGTTCTCCACTTTCGAATCTCGCAAAGAGAGAACGTGTTTTTTCCTCTGACTTTCTCTCTCATTCGCGGAGCGAAGAAAGCGGGCTTTGCCCCAGCTACCGCTATCCTTGGGAAAGCAAAAGAGCTACCGAAGGAAAGGGATGCAGTCTCTCCCTTGGCCTTTGGAGAGGAGAGGGCAGAGAAGAAAACGTCCTT